GAAAAATCCTATTGTTTTGGTTGTGGACTCAAGGGTTCAGGTTCAAACATGTTCTTTGAAGAAATATATGAGTTCTATTATAATAGAAAAAAAATATGTTTTTTTTATTCCATTTAAGTAAATCGAGAAAAGGAAAAACATAATAAGAAATGACACTCCTATCATAGGAATGGAAATAGCCTTGTTGCTGCTTCAATAACAAGCATTTTCGTTTTCAAATCAAATAAATCATTTGATCTATGATTCATTGGAACAAGGAATGGCCTGGCTAGGTACTGGCCAGGCCGGGGGAATAAAAGAAAGAACTTTTCGGACGAAATCAAAGAGGTACTCTTTCTATTGGAGATATCTGTTTCGAATCATTATCTAAAGGGAATTGATGATTGATCAAATTCGTCTATATTTATAGAATAAAGAAAGATAAGGAAAAACTTTTATCAACCTTTACTTCACGCGTCACATATGAATTATCCTTTTAAAATTGGGAGAGATGGCTGAGTGGACTAAAGCGGCGGATTGCTAATCCGTTGTACGAATTATTTGTACCGAGGGTTCGAATCCCCCTCTCTCCGTTTCTTCTGATCACTTGATATTTCCCTTTCGAATTCGAAAAAATCTCTAACCCCCTTTCTCATAGTTAAATGTATGGAATGGAGAAAGAAAATCCTAAGAAAATTCAGAAATCGAGCAAGGAAAAACCCCTGATTTTTTTATTCATCACGTCCAGGATTACGTCCTGGATCATTAGATAGGAATCCGAAGATGAAGAGAGAAACAAAGAATATCACTACTGTGTAAACGAAGAGTTTGAGAGTAAGCATTACACAATCTCCAAGATCATTTTGGGGGAAATAGGGGAATAGATTCTCCATTTTTGTACCACATATTCCGTTTTGACACCAAGAAAAGAAGCGGTTTCTAGAAAACATAAGGAATTTGCAGGAATGCATTTGTAATAAGATTCTGATTCTTTCGTTAACAAAATGATCTCTCATACCTACAATTAGGTATTGTAGGGACCATACATAGGGTCTTCGACCCCCAGAAGGAATGAAGAAATGAGGTGATTCCGATTCATCTTGGTTATCCAAAAGAATTTCCATGTTTGAGTCGAGGGTTCATTATCTGATCTTATCAATTCTTAAGAATAGCATTTTTTTTTATCGAATAAATCATGAATGTTTCTAAGACAGTATTAAAGATCTCATCGAAAACTTACAGCAGCTTGCCAAACAAGGGCTAAGAGAAAAAAGAGCACAGGTATGACTGGCATAACATCTACGATTGGATTGAAAAAAGCATAAGCTTCGGGCAATTTGGCGAAGAAAAAGCTACTCGAATGAAGGGCAGAATTAAGACAGATCAAACTAAAGATATTAAGCATAACAAACATTTTGTTCTTGGAGAAAATTTCATTATTATTGGGTTATTGATATAAGGGGAAAATGAAGAAAGAAGGGAAAGTAGGCCGCAAAATCTTTCTTTTTCTTTGAACTCCCTCAATCAAAAATCCTTCAATTCTCAAATGAGAATAGAAGGAATCATACCTTACATACAATATCTTAATTGAATTATATGTAATGATCAATAAATTCATTTTGATTCTACATCTACATGTGTAGAATCATAGCAACAACCAATTCAATAGATATTGGGGCTGGAATTGACGAACAACCAATACCGATATTAGTGTTTATTGGTGTCGAATAGAAATAAAAATGGGGCGTGGCCAAGTGGTAAGGCAACGGGTTTTGGTCCCGTTACTCGGAGGTTCGAATCCTTCCGTCCCAGACCAATTCTATCATAACAAAGATTGTTCTTTTTAACAATCTTCTGTTTAAGGGTGTAATGTTGGATACAATGTGATCCAATCTTTCTTTGTGATTTCTAATGATTCTTCTATAGAATCATATCTTCCCTTTCGCTTTTGTTTCTCACAAACAAACGGATCGAGTATCAATGACATGTGGATGGAAATAAATATCTTTTTTGATATAGGTAGGATGGGAACAAAGATCAAAGTGAAATTAAAAAAAAAAACACTGGGTGGGCCATTCAGCGTATGTTCGCCCCCTCGCCCATATTCATATTAAAGGTTAGTTAGTCATTTGGATAAACTTTATGCCCCATATCTATGATATTTGGATTCTCACATGATGCATTCTGAGTCGAAATGCGAAATAAAAGAGAAGTCTCTACCTTCCCTAAAGTAAATATAAATAAAGATAGGGTAGACAAAATGACTAATTCTATGCGGATCCTGAATCCTAAAAAACGGGGGGGTTCTTGGTATTAATTCCATCGCTGGAATTAAAGCTCCTGAGACTGGGGTGGGACAAAATCAAACAAAATAGTAACAACGAATTGATATGAACCCATTTTGCTTTGTACTTATACAAGACAGGATAGCATCCCATAAGAAGATCCTTTTAAATTGGCTTTGGGTATGATTCATGATCCCCATGGAATTCGTGTCGATATGAGTTAATCCGCAAAGGAAAGGAAGGTATCAATTTCAAGACCCTTGTCATCCGGATCTTATTAACAAACAAGAAAATTCAATACGGAACAGATTATTTTCTTTGGACCTAATTTCTTTTATTTTGTATTTGATTTGGCTCCAATGAATAATTGGAAATCAATGTAGCGATCAATTGGGGGAGGGGGGAGATTCATACATTCACTTTACTTTATGGAAAGATTCCTGAATCTGAAGTAAGGAAAAATCTGTAGAAAATGAACCATGCCTATATGTATTGTTATTGTTCTATTTCAGTGATCAGTGACACCGGTGTTTCAGTTTTGGCGAAAAAGATCTGCGATCCCTTAAATACCCACGATTACCCTCGGTAACACTTGTTTGGTGTATCTGATGAATACGATAAAATCAGACTCCTACGATTCTGATTTTATCAATCAGATGAAAGAATACCTGAAAGAATACCGACCTTAATCTTTTCTTTCATGAGCCCCTTCTATCCATCCCCAAGAAAACAAAACAATTGGATTTGTTTCTTGACCCATTTATCTGGTTTAAATTATTGATGATTCAATCGGAAAGGAAACATAGAGGTCTCTTATGATGATCAAATTCGCGTCTGATTTAATTAATCAGATATCTGCTAAACATTTTTAGATCCTCGTCGACTTGTTGATGGATTTAGAGATTCAATTCAGTCTTTACTGAAAAACGGATTTCCAGTAATGATGTCGAAGTAGGAAATTCTTGAAATTGTTTTTTATGATTCCTTATAAATTCTTTCGACTCGAAGAAGTGTGACATTGGTGAATCTATCCTATCGAGTCACTTGCGATCTTTCCCGGTCATTGGAATAGCTTATTTGGTTAATGACTCATTCTGTTCCGGTATCGGTAATCTAATTAAAGACCCTTCTTTAGTTTTAGCTGTTTGAAAAAGAATTGGATCTTTCATGATTCATCATCCCTAACAATCTGTTGAAGATGTAAAGAAGTGTTAAGCAACGCATTTCTTCGTGTTTTTTATAAATGTGTTTCATTCTTCTAATAAAATATGGGGTTAAATTATATTCTTGCTGAGACTTCTCCAGATCCATATATGAAAATGAAAGTATGGAGGACTTCATATACTATATACCGATTGAGCCAATGACTATTCATGATTCCATATTGAATCAATTCCATGCCGGTCCAAAATTAGAGGAATGTTATGGTAAAACTTCGTTTGAAACGATGTGGTAGAAAGCAACGTGCGACTTGAAGGACATTATTGGCTGTGGATTCTTGTACCCACCATTTTATATATCAAAGAAGATGCTCTCGGCTCGACATAGTTTGTTCTATTCCACTAGGACCCCAATTTTGGGGTTGTAATAAAATAATAGAATTATAATATAGCACATGATGGAGCTCGAGCATAAAGAATTGGTTCATTTAGCAGAGAGAAGGATCTAGGGTTAATGCCAATCAATAAGTTGGAACAACTTCGTAAGTATATCTTCGGTATAGAAATTGAAAGGATCAAGTTCGAACAAGTAAAAAAAAAAAAAAAGTCAAATGAATTTGTCGAAATAGTTTTACCAATTCCGATCAAAAGTGTATCACAGGGGAATCAATCGTTTCCATAGAACGAAATAACAAAAGGTATGTTGCTACCATTTTGAAACAATTAAGGATCACCGAAGTAATGTCTAAACCCAAGGATTCAAAGCAAAGATAAAATAAAGGATACCGGAACAAGGAAACACCGTTTTCAATTGTCTCAACAACTAGATCAGAATGGGGAAGAAATAAAATCGATTCTAGGCGAGACAAACAAAAGAGGTTAGAGACGGCTCAATAAATGTCTAAGGATTTCCCTTCGAGCTCTTTGAGAATTACCCAACTTGAGTTATGAGTACGAATGAGATTTCTTTTTTTTTTTTTTTTTCAGGAAGGAAGAACAAAAAAAAATGACTCAAATCATAGTCTAATTGATGATTTTGTGGATCTATTTACCACTACAATACATAAATTCGAATCATTCTTTTTCGAGCCGTACGAGGAGAAAACCTCTTATACGTTTCTAGGGGGGGTTGTTCATTTATGTCTATCCCAATGAGTCATCTATCGAATCGTTGCAATTGATGTTCGATCCCGAAGAGAGGGAAGAGATCTTCGTAAAGTGGGTTTTTACGATCCGATAAAGAACCAAACTTATTCAAATGTTTCCGCTATTCTATATTTCCTTGAAAAAGGCGCTCAACCTACAGGAACTGTTCATGATATTTCAAAGAAGGCGGAGGTATTTAAGGAATTTCGAATTAATCAAATGAAATTAATGAAATAAAAAAAAAAAGGGGGGGGCCAGTATCTAGCTTTGTCTAATTGTTTCTCCACCATTCCTTATTTTTTTTTCTCTATTCTCTATTCATTGTTGCTCTCACATGACCCCGTATCATAGAACTATAAAAAAAATATCTTCTCTTGATATGAGACAGATAGAAAAAAGATTGAGTGAATAGATGAAATAACTGGGAAATTATGGGATTACCATCAATCAGATGGTTTTCGTTGGGACTCCACCAACAAACAAAAGGTCAATCTTGAAACAAAAGGTCAATCTTGCTTATTGTACCTCTATTGAATAAATATTGAATAAACCCGACATTTTTTTCCTACCGGAATTCCTTATTTATTTCCCCACTCATACTTCATCCCTTATCTATGTTGTAGTGTCACTCCAACACAAGTCCTTGTTTTATTTATTGAATTGGTTTTCTCAACATTCAATTCATATTGACAATGGTGTATCGAACAAATATAATTCGATCGTGGATAAATAGATCTATTTATCCACATTTCATAAGTTTGTTTCTTTATTTCACTCAAACGATGGGTTCGTCAATTTCGTTGTGACACAAGAAGTATCTTAGTTAATATAATGAAAAAAAAAAAAAAAAATAGAGTATGGGTAGTCTATCAATTTTTACATCTATTTAGATTTTCTCTATAATTTATCCCAGAATCTGTTGTATTTTCATCTGATCTCTGTTCATTTTTATGTTCACAATTGATCATCAAATCTTTCTTTTTGATCTGTTGCTAGTTCAATGTTTTGACGAGGTCGGGCAATCGAATCTCTTTATTTATTTTTTATTCCGATCGTATCTACACACCCTATTTATATGGGTTGCTAACTCAACGGTAGAGTACTCGGCTTTTAAGTGCGGCTATGGTCTTTTACACATTTTGATGAAGCAACGGATTCGTCCATACCATTGGTGGAGTTTGTAAGACCACGACTGATCCTGAAAGGGAATGAAAGGAAAAAACAGCATGTCGTATCAATGGAGAACTCTTAGAAGACTTCATCCTTAACGGATCGATACAAAATCTTGTTTTGATTCTTTTCTTGGAAAGGGGTCAAATCAATTCAAGTTGGGTCGAGTGAATAAATGGATAGAGCCCTATAGCTCCAATTATAGGGAAACCAAAAGCAACGAGCTTCTCTTTGTTCTTAATTCGAATGATTACCCGATCTAATTAGACGTTAAAAATATATTAGTGCCTGATGTGGGAAAGGGTTCTCTTGTGAGTGGATCATCAATTCCTTTTTTTTCATGAATCCTAATTATTCTCTATTATGTTCTCTATTATGTAGTGGAGACGAATGTGTAGAAGAAACAGTATACTGATCAAAATTCATTATTCCAAAGTCAAAAGAGTGATCGGGTTGTAAAAATAAAGGATTTCTAACCATCTCTTGTAACTATAACGAACATAAATAAATTGGATGGAAATAGGATCCGTTGATTGTCCTTTCGGGCTCCGGGGTATCTATTCTTTTCTTACTATATACCTTGTTCTGACCGTATCGTACTATGTATTATTTGATAACTCAAGAAATCCCCCATTTGGTTCAAGTGTAATTTCAAATGGAAATGGAGGAACTACAAGGATATTTAGAAATGGATGGATTTCGGCAACAATACTTCCTATATCCGTTTCTATTTCAGGAATATATCTACGCGCTTGCTCATGGTCATGCTTTAAATGGATCGATTCTTTATGAACCGGTGGAAAATTTAGATCATGACAATAAATCCAGTTCACTAATTGTGAAACGTTTAATTACTCGAATGCATCAACAGAATCGTTTGATTATTTCGGTTAATGATTCTAATCAAAATCGATTCATTGGGCACAACAATCATTTTTATTCTCAAATGATATCGGAGGGTTTTGCAGTCGTTGTGGAAATTCCATTCTCGCTGCGATTGGTATCTTCCCTAGAAGAAAAAGAAATAGCAAAATCTCATAATTTACGATCTATTCATTCAATATTTCCCTTTTTCGAGGACAAGTTATCACATTTAAGTCATGTGTCAGATATACTAATACCCCACCCCATCCATCTGGAAATCTTGGTTCAAACCCTTCACTCTTGGATACAAGATACTCCTTCGTTGCATTTATTGCGATTCTCTCTCTACGAGTATTGGAATTCAAATAGTCTCATTACTCCAAAAAATTCCATTTCCCTTTTTTCAAAAGAGAATCAAAGATTCTTCTTGTTCCTCTCTAATTCTCATGTATATGAATGTGAATTCATATTCATTTTTCTCCGTAAACAACCCTTTCATTTACGATCAAAATCTTTTGGATCCTTTCTTGAGCGAACACATTTCTATGCAAAAATAGAATATCTTGTAGTAGTGCTTTGTAACGATTTTCAGAAAACCCTATGGTTGTTCAAAGACCCTTTTATGCATTATGTCAGATATCAAGGAAAATCGATTCTGGCTTCAAGGGGGGCTCGTCTTCTGATAAAGAAATGGAAATCTCATCTTGTCAACTTTTGGCAATGTCATTTTTACTTATGGTCTCAACCGGCCAGGATCCATATAAAGCAATTATATAATCATCCCTTCTATTTTCTGGGCTATCTTTCAAGTGTACGACTAAACTCTTCGGTGATAAGGAGTCAAATGCTAGAGAATTCGTTTCGAATAGATACTGCTATTAAGAAATTCGAGACCG